ATAGTATAAGATGGAGGTTCTCGACATTATTAGCTTCGCTTCGGACTAGACTAGAAACTGAGAATCAATTAAAACAGGAAGGAGATTATAATATTTCTACAATTCAATTAGATGTGAAATCACGAAATATACTTTTTTGTAGTTGTCGAAGATGTTTTTTGTTGGAACCTACCCCTTTTTAATTTCATTTTAAAGAATTGAATTGTTTAGTCGTCCAGTAACAAGTAAAATAATAGTCGTAATAGATATTATTTGAAGGCAGAAAAAGGCTCTTTCTTGGCTTAATTTAATTACATGAAAAAAACTGCGGAACCCCAGTTTTGAGTGATCTGATACCCTTTTTCTTCTCGTTGTAGATATTAGAGAAGAATGGAACCCACTACTAAATCTAATGAATTAAAATTCAAGTCAAAAAGTAAAGGACATTCTATCTAAGGCCACTCTTCTTTTGTTCTAAAATGAAGAAGGAAAATAGAACAAATTAGATACAATAAAAATAAAAGGGGGTTCAAATAGATATTCTTCCATATTATATTAATTTAAAGTTGAATGAAATTAAACAACAAAGTTTTTCTTCTTTTCTATTTCTAATAAATAGAATCTTTTATAATAGAAATAGAATATATATATAGATTATAAATAATAAATCGAAATATTTAATTATTCTATTTTTAATATACAATAAAAATGAAAATATTCTAATTAGATTAGTTTACTCAACTCACGAGTTGCTCGATAAATCTGTTGATTTCGAATCACAGGATGGGTAGATGTCACAGATGATGTATTGATTTCTTACCTATGTCAGTATATTTTTGTTCGTCTGTAATGATTTATTGATGAATCAAAAATTTTCAATTGTACCTTACAAGTGGTATTTTGGTTTTTCTTCCTATTTTTCTCCCAAAAATAAAAACTTAGGGAAATGCTTTATAAACGTATGTATTTGTATTTATAAAAAATAAAATATTTCATTTAGCTTCTTTATGCCCACTATAACTAGTTATTTCGGTTTTCTACTAGCGGCTTTAACTATAACCTCAGCTCTATTTATCGGTCTGAGTAAGATACGACTTATTTGATTTGAAATCAATTTCCAATTCTTGGTCATACAGATTAATATTTAAGGATCGCTATTACCTCCCCTTTTCCCTTTCAAACAAATTCAAATGATTGAAGTTTTTCTATTTGGAATCGTGTTAGGTCTCATTCCTATTACTTTGGCTGGATTATTCGTAACTGCATATTTACAATACCGACGTGGTGATCAGTTGGACCTTTGATTAAATTAACATCTCTTTTGTTTATTGACCTCCTATTTCGTTGTTTTAATCCTAATCCCGGGAGGTGTCAAATTCAGACTTTAGACTAGACTGCTGTTCAAATATTTAAGTGTCATTCTCGATCTAAATGGAATCACGCTCTGTAGGATTTGAACCTACGACATCGGGTTTTGGAGACCCGCGTTCTACCGAACTGAACTAAGAGCGCTTTATTATCATAAATAAATTTATTTTTTTTTTATGAGGTCCCAATACATCTTTCAGACATATACAATATATTGATATTGTATTATATGTCTGAATCGGTCTCAATTGATCCCTTGTGACTGCTCATACATACGATGATAAATAATAGTTAGGGATTAGGGATGACAGGATTTGAACCCGTGACATTTTGTACCCAAAACAAACGCGCTACCAAGCTGCGCTACATCCCTCTCAATTGGTTCCTAGTGTCATTGTAAAGAATCTTTGTCTTGTTTTCCATATTTTTCTTTTCTCTGTTGATATATATATATATATCAATTATCCTGCCATTTTTTCTTTCTTTTTAGTTTCCTATTCTCTATTATATATTATTATTATATATTATAAGGATATGAAAAATAAAAATATTCTATAGAATCAAATAATATTTAATTAAATATATTTAGAATATAAAAAAAGAAATATATATAAAGTATGAAAAAAATTAAATAGGAAATTTCCCTAAACCGGAAAAATATTTTTAGAGGGAATGCTTGGGCAGAAATAGACTTCTTTTTTGCTGTTAAAAAAATATCTAAAGAATCATTGTCCATTTCAATTTGAATTAGGAATTCTGCCGACAAATACAACAAGTGGTTATTAAGTAAATAACCATCTGATCATATTCCTCTATGTGATTATGTATTACAAATTACACAATAAAGAATAAAAAGAAGGAGGATTTAAAATGCGAGATCTAAAAACATATCTTTCCGTGGCACCAGTGATAAGTACTCTATGGTTCGGGGCTTTAGCGGGTCTCTTGATAGAGATCAATCGTTTATTCCCGGATGCATTGATATTCCCTTTTTTTTCATTCTAGTTATTGGCACAGGAAGGGTTGAAGAAGATTCGAAATCCCATATCTGTGATTAATCCTCTTCTTCTTTCTTTTTATTTATTCTTTCTCTTTTAGAATTCAAATAAGTTAGAAAAGAGAAAGAATAAAGGTGGACTCGGCCTCAGCGAAACTCGGAATCTGGCCCAAGCTGAAATGGGGCTAAGGCAACAATATCATACAAGATACTTAAACGAAAACTTTAATATTGCACTGCGATTCGAATTATCAACTCCTACTTTCCTTTCTTCTTTGAATCTAAAAATCGAAGAGTTAAGTGAATCAAAAACCCGAAGGAGGTTCATGGCCAAGGGTAAAGATATCCGAGTAACGGTTATTTTGGAATGTACCAATTGTGCTCAAAATAGTGTTAATAAGGAATCACCTGGTATTTCCAGATATATTACTCAAAAGAATCGACACAATACGCCTAGTCGATTGGAATTGAGAAAATTCTGTCCCTGTTGTTGCAAACATATGATTCACGCAGAGATAAAGAAATAGATAAAATTGATCGCTTCTCTGTCACCCTTTCAAAGAAAAAGGGAACATGAAAAAAAAAATGACCTATTTTTCATATATATATTCGAAAATTCATATATATATAACATAACAACAAATATATATATTAAATAAATAAAAAGGTAGGTAGTAAGAATAGAAATAAAACAAAATAAATCTTTTTTTTTGTAAGAAATAGGATTTTCGGGATAGAAATTAAAAAACCATGGATAAATCTAAGCGACTTTTTTTTAAATCCAAGCGATCTTTTCGTAGGCGTTTGCCCCCGATCCAATCGGGGGATCGAATTGATTATAAAAACATGAGTTTAATTAGTCGATTTATTAGTGAACAAGGAAAAATATTATCTAGACGCGTGAATAGATTGACCTTAAAACAACAACGATTAATTACGATTGCTATAAAACAAGCTCGTATTTTATCTTCGTTACCTTTTCTTAATAATGAAAAACAATTTGAAAAAAGTGAGTTGACCACTAGAACTACTACTATCAGTCTTAAAAAAAAAAAATAGAGTTACTCTTCAATTGAATTCAAATTTGAATCTAAACTCAAATCAAATGTGGATTGATGTTTTGTTCGAAAACTAAGACAATCCAATTTGGGTTGTTCATTTTATTTTGATGTTATTTTGATGACTTTATGATATGAATTCTATTTTATTATCATATAAAACTCTACTACCTTCCCGGAGTTCAGTCTCCGGGAAGGTAGTAGAGTTTTATATGATCTCGTTGGCAATCATAAAAAGACAATCCCCTTTTAATATAGCTATTTGTGCAACTATTTTACGATTAAGAAGCAATTGTCTCTTGTACAAATTATACATTAAATTATGATAACTATAGTATTTTTTTTGATTCTCACCAATTCCAATTACTGCATTTATTCGACTGATCCACAAACCGCGAAAATCCCTTTTTTTCCTATCTCTATCCCGATGAGCCGAAACAAAAGCTTTTATTTTCTGTTGAGTACTAGTTCGAGTAAGTCTTGAATGAGCCCCGCGAAAGCTTGATGTAAATAAACGAATTTTTGTCCTCCGTTTCCGAGCTATATATCCCCGTTTAATTCTGGTCATTGAATAAATAAAATAAGACTTTGTTGATGAATAACTATTTGATTTCCTTTCTTTCAGTTATTCTTTTATCCCCTCTCCTAGTCTATTAATAACAAAAATAGATTCTTCCAATGTATAAAATCAAAATTCCAATGGCTTTTGCTACTATAACCTTCCCAACCACGATTTTTTTCTTTTTATTTCTAAGCATTTAACCTCGAAACGAAATAAGAAATTGTATTGATACTAGGTATCAAAAAAACATAGTAAATTAAATAGAAATAGATAAAGAAATGGTGAGTTCCATCGTTTCTATGATTACTTTTTAAACTTAAACGGCCAGGTCCTCTCTATACACCGGAGCCCCCCTTCATTTAATCAATGTTATTGTTAACTTGTACAGTTCACATTCTTTGGCTCTACCCATCATGAAATATCTAATAATAGGTCTTTCACAACGAAATCTAGCTATACAGTAACGGTATTTAAGTATGAAGATTAGCTGGATAGCTGACCCTCTTAGTCCGTTCTTGCAAAAATAAGAGCATAATCCTTTCCACTTTTTAATTGAAATAGGATTTTCCCCGCTTAAGAGGTAACCATTTGCTACCATTTGCTACCAATGGGGAAGCCTTTCTCATCTTAAATTGCAAATTGAGGTGATTGGGTTGGCACCAATCGAAACCATAAATTTGATACACAATAGAAGAATATATATATATTATTAATAGATTTTTAACCGATCACCGATACTGGAATAAATTGTTTCCTTTCTTTTGTCTTAGTCTATGGATTTGAACGAGTCGCACATACACCCTAGTACACGTTCCTCGGCGCTGAGGGCATCCCCGAAGAGCGGGGGATTTCGTGACATTTCGGATTGGCTGTCTTGTGTTTCTAATAAGTTGTTTCATAGTTGGCATGGTGAGTCGTATACATACTAAGCTGGTTTAGATCAATCCAAACCTGATAATTACGAATTACTTATATTGTATTAATAGAACTATTCCCTAAAATCCGGTAAGAAGATAAAATCTCAAATCGTGTATTG